CTCACCTCCCCTAGAGCCTATTGAAGAAAAATCCGAGGCTCACTCGCTGCCCTAAGCCCTACAGTTCCTTCGCTTACCGCCTAAGATGAATCTATTGCCTCCCCTCCCTCCACGAGTAGATATTTAGTATTGAATAGTGTCAAACCCAATCCCAAGCAATAGTCAAGAAGAAAAACTCAGGACTAGGAAAGAAAGGCAGAGACAGGGAAAGCTAGGGTGATAGCCCTATAGATGAGTAATAGGATAGGGAGCACTCCGCTACACTCATTAGGACAACAACCTCCTAACTACTATGAGTTAAGCAACTAATGGACAGACCAGACCGCATAAGACTACTGGAATAGAAAAAGAGAAGGGATTCACGGGCAGTGAAGGCAACCAAGGGAGAGGAATCATTCCATTCAATTCCGAAGCCTAGCGTCTCCTGTAAGACTCTATCACCTTAATTCTTTTGTTGAGGTTCTGGCACTTCTTCCTCCGGCCCTCTATTTACATAGCGAAGAAAGGCAATCTTGCTCGAATGCGTGACTTATGTCTCTTTTTCCATTTATAAAAAGTAAGATGAATCTACGCTCCTCGGCCTATAGTAAGTGAATGAGAGGGTATGGGGTTCCGGGTCTTTTTCCAGTCAAAATTTACTAATAGGCAATCCCCTTTTTCCGTGATAATGTGAAAGGACTCAATTCCTTCTTTCTTCCCCAGCGAAATGTAGCAGGAACAGCCTTCCCGCAGTCGCATTAAGGAGATTTTTTCTTGAAACTCTTTACTCCTTCACCCGTAGCAAGTACTCATTTCTATTTAGTTGTTTTCTTACTCTATCCGGCTATTGAACCTGGTTTCCCTCTGCATATGGTAATAGAGAGTTAGACAGCTTAGAGAGCTCCTCAAAGGGCTAGTTCTCACTCTGTTTTGGGGACCCCCAAGACTGTCTTTCCCTGTGTTTCCTAGTCTATATAGGTCCAATCTCATCTGCTAGCGCTTCTTCGTTGCTTGGTCGGGACACATTCATCGATTTCTTTTAATTCTTCCTGGGCTTGCAAGTGACTTACTTCTTTTGGCCGTTCTTGCTGTCTTAAGTCGTCCTCTTTTCTTTATAAGCTGTTAATTGATTTCGTGCCTGCCCTAAGGCTAAGGGGAGAACTGCATGTCCTACTAGTCGGATAGAAGCCTACCCACCTACCAGCCTACCTTGTTCATATCGAGCCGGACAGGAGAGACACTCTTTAAAGTTAATAGAAGCAATTCCTTTTATAAGCTTGAAAATAGGCGCTGTAAATCAATTCAAATAGATAGGGGAGTTCCGAACCAGCAGCAAGCCCTTTCTCGCCCTTTCTAATGTCCTAGGCGAAGGCAGTGCAGGTGAAAGCCCAATAGATCCCATTTTTTTTATCGCTCCACATAGCTCACGACCCGGCACGAAGAAATCTCTTAGATGGGCGGATGCGAATCTGGATCTATCAACGGAGCAATTCCATTCCAGTCGTAGTCTCAATCCCATATTCAATGAAAGTCTCCGCCGTGTCTGACCCCCTCAATCTTTCTATCCGGAGTGAGTCAGGCGGCTAAGCCTTTAATCCTGATAAAAGAAAGAGTTTTCCCACCCTCCAAGTATCCATAAATGGAATCGGTTTGAGTGAATTACTTACCGCAGTCAAAGCCAATAGGGAAAGTCAGGTCAAGAGAGAGTCTCTTTCCGATTAGTGCATCTCGCACTTCCAATTCATTCCGAGTTAGAAAAATTTCCTTCCCCGGGTAAAGTCCTCTTAAATGGATTACTAGTTCCTTCCTTCCCAATCAATGCTAACTCTATCTTCCTCTCTTGTAATTTAGGAGATTTCCCCAGCCCATAAAGAACTGTAGTTACATACAGCTCTCAAAAGATAAAAAGAGAAAGAGCTATGAGTTCAAGTAAGAAAGTGAAAGTTCAGTCCTCACAGTTTCCCTATCCCACTGCCAAAAAGAAGACAGCAACAATCTAGCTCCTCGTACTACTTCTCTCAGTAAATACCATTCTCTTAGTTAGGTAGTAAGTAGATAGACGGATTAGTACTTTTACCCAGGGGTAGCCTTCCTTGTCGCCAAAGAAGAATGAGAATTGATAAAGTTTTCTTGGGGTTTTTCGCTTCAATAGCAGAAGCAAAGAAGTCAAATCAATGCAGCTTTCGTGCCCAGCCTAAAGATCCTATCCTCTTGCAGCTGGAGCTCTTGATGGCACGTTCAAGCGAGTTTATGAATGAATGAAATCAGTTGAAGGAGCGGCCAAGGACGAAAGCTTTGATTGCGTTCTGCTATGGTTGGCTTTTTTCCTTGCCTAAAACAACTATCTTCTCTTCGCGAACGGTTAAGAATCCTCTTTGTATGCGCGTTATCTCTTGTTTATTCTTCTAGTTTTTGCTTCTTATGCTTTATCAACTGGGTGATACTCCGTTTCTTCTTAGGTTGTCTGTAAGTGTAGTTCGTGGTTCACGGGTGAGGTTACCTGGATAGGTGGGCAGTTCCTATCGGTGGAGCTAAGACACCTTCGAGAGATATAGCTGTAGCTCTTGATGGCACGGGCAAGACAGTTCATGAATGAATGGCGAGTTTTCTATTTACTAGAATATCTTTCCTGCGAAGGAAGCTTCTTTTTAGAATTTATTGCTACCGGTGGTGAAGAAATTGAATCAACGGCATCGAATGCAAGCTCTGATAAAGTTTTATTCTTATTTATGGACTACAACGACCTAAAGTAGCTAAATAAGTAGTTAAAGTAAGCTCCTGGCTAAAATGAGTCTTGGTTCTACCCACCGGCAAGAATTTTTCGACCTGATTAAAAGTTTGATTGTAGATTGGCTATTTCGGGGTTCCATGCCCATGGATTGCCTTATTATAGCTTTTTTGATTCGTCGGGTATGCCGGCTAAGAGAATCGCTTCTCGCCTTGCTTGCAAGAGTATAAGCAAGCCGTAGCATTTTGACCCTATATGAGATAGAACTCTTTCAATTCATGAGAGAAAGTGCTTTAGTAGCTATTTCCCTGTTCTAGTGCAAGACGCAAGGAGAAGCACGAGCGGAGCGGTCTGGCTAAACGTGCAATGCCCCGTAGGGAGATCTAGCTTATTGGTCTAGTGCTTCCGGGTGCTTGCCAGTTCTGAATGACTTCACTTAGCTTGCCATGTTCTTACAAGAAAGAATCTCTTCTCCGAATCGAATCTACGCATATCGAATTCAGTAAAGACTTGAATAGATGCCTTCCTTCAAATATAGTTCATCCTGTTGATGGTATTTACTACACTAAGGCTAGATCCGGACTAATCCTAGCCTATTCTTATGAAGGAAGGTGAGCATGAAGCAACGGCTAGATCCTCACAGTAGGCAGCTTAGCTGTGATTATGAAGTCAGGTGAGAAGCGTTATGCAATAGAGAAGTCAGCTAGTGCACTTAGACAGGTAGTTGATTTCATTAGGGAATTGAATTGCAGGAAGGTCAGCAGGTCAGGTAGTCCTTAGGCCGTTGAGCGAAACTCTTGGCATCCTCCTCTTATGAGGGGATAGGAGTGAAAGAATCATTATAAAACTACGAGGTCGCCCCCACTTCTTAGAGCTCTCTTGCTACCTTATAATAGGTTCCTTAGACTATAGGCAGAAAGTCCGAGGCAGAGACCAGAGGAAGAAGAAAAAGACTGGAGAAGAAAGGGTTCCTCACCTCTCTCTTACGCTTGAGTTCTTTCAGAACCTTTCACCTGCACTTTTTTTCATTTTTTCACTAATAAGGATCTTTTCAATGTCTTCTATTTCCTGCTTATTAGAGAAGAAGTGGAATTCACACCCTTTGTAGGGGGAAGGTTGGTTCTTCAGGATGGATGGAAATGTTCGGTACTGGAAAGAGCACTTCTATCCTAGATTCTTAGCTGGGGTAGTTGTTTTTGAATGGAAGCCCAAATTTCCTATTATCTATGCTGTAGATAGACTAGTCCATAGACGACTCCAACTGTATATGATTATTTTCGGTTAGTGCACTCCCGGTCCTGCTTTCTCTATCGCCTTCGTCCTCTTTCCCACAACACAAGATGGTGTCTTCGAGGAGGGTTCCTCGCTTTCTGGCTTCTTAGAGATGGAGATAATGGACTTTTTCCTGCCACGCGCAAGTTTTCTTTTTTTGGTTCTTTTCATTGGTCGTTTTCCACTAATAGACTAATAGATGCCTAACAATAGGAGCTACGGAACTGAGCAGCTAGTACTTTTGTAGTCATTTCCTATTCCAGTATGAGATCGGAACATGGCATCTAGTCCGCTTCTTTAGGGATTTAGGGGTGGCACACTTCTTGGCACCTTATCTACGAGATCCTCTTTCCCCGTTCGGATGCATTCTCCCTTCGGCGCTTTTCCCTGCTTGAGATCGGGGATCATGAACTTTTTATTCGTTTAACAGCGCCCGCGTTTCTTTTTCTTTAGTTTTGAGCTCCGCAACAGTAGCCTATAACCTATAATAGATATAGATGCAATAGAAAGCCTAGCTAGTTAGGAGTATGAGCTACTGGTAAAGGATCCTATTCTGTAGGGTCAGTCTTTCTCTCGTCGTCAAAGCTCCTCGACTACGATTTTTCCCTGCAAAAGTTTTTCAAAGAATCTCCTAAGAGAAGAAAGATGAAAGACAGTCAATTCATAGAAAAAGAATGCATTCGGAGGATGTTCGATAGCTTTTTCTCACTTTGTTGAGACTCATGTGGTCTTTCCACCTATCTCTCCCATGTTGCCTAGGACAACGGTTCCAAAATGATAAATCATTGAGCGAGCGCCTAAATCACTAGCCGCTAGAAGATAGGACCCCATTAGGTCGAATCTATTTCGTTCGATTCCGAACATGGCCTGCGAATCGTACTCGTGCTATTTTCTTTCTTCCAACAACTACAACTCAGTAGATAAAGAAGGACTCGATTAGTATGACTCTATATACGGATCGACTTGGTCTTGGTGAAGTGTTCCAGAACAAGACCCATGGCTAACATCCTCTAACGAAACT